CGTTCCAGACGAAGTTTTAAGAAGTCTCATTTCAAGAATTATAATCTTTATACAAAATTTAATAGAGATTCGGGTTTTATAAGTTATTTAGAAGAACCGGATTTTCGTCGAGCCGTAATAAAAGGATCTATGCGCGTTCAAAGGCGTAAAATGGTTATTTGGGGACCCTCTCAAGGAAATCCCCATTCCCCCCTTTTTTTGGAAAAAATGGAGGATTTTCCTTTTCCTATATCCAACCTAATGAAACTTTTTTTTAATATTAGAGATTGGTTGGGTAAAAAGTCAGAATTCGAAATTTTAGATCAACAATTCCAAATAAAAAAAAATAACCAGGAAGACGCAATGGAATTCTGGGATAACATTCCATATGCACAAAAAACAAGAAGTCTTCTGTTACTAGCTCAATCAATTTTTAGAAGATATATTAAATTACCCTTATTCATAATAGTTAAGAATATTGGCCGTATTTTATTACGGCAATCTCCGGAATGGTATGAGGATTTCCAAGATTGGAATAGAGAAATTTATCTAAAGTGCAGCTATAATGGTCTTCAATTCTCCAAAACGGAATTTCCTAAAAATTGGTTAAGAGAAGGTTTTCAGATCAAAATCCTATATCCTTTTCATTTGAAACCTTGGCACAGATCTAAACTACGACTCTCTGATAGCGATCGAAAGCAACAGGATTATTTTGATTCTTGTTTTTTAACAGTTTTGGGAATGGAAACAGAATATCCTTTTGGGCCTCCTCGAAAAACACCTTCCTTTTTTGAACCTATTTTTAAAGATATAGACTATAAAGTCGAAATCAGAAAATTCAATTTTAGAGTTCGAAGAGTTTTAAAAAAAATAACAAAGAAACAAACAAAAGCTGTTTTATTTGTAAAACAAATAAGAAAAGAACTTTTAAAAGGAACAAAAATTCCATTATTTATACCGAGAGAAATATATGAATCAAGTCAAACTCAAACAGAAAATGATTCTATAATCAGTAATAAGATAATTCATGAATCACTTAGTCAAAATCGAGCTACAGGTTGGACAAATTATTTACAGACAAAAGAAGAAATGAAACATAGAATTGATAGAAGAAACACAATCAGAAATCAAATAGAAAAAATGAAAAAAAATAAAAAGAATAATGGAGAATCACCCCCAAAAATTTGGAAACTATTAAAAAGAAAAAATATTGAATTATTAATTCAATTTTGCATTGAAAAAATATACATTGATATCTTTCTATGTATCATTAATATGCGCAGAATCACTCTATACCTTTTTATGGAATCAACAAAAAAAATTGTTGAGAAATACATTGACAATAATAAAAGAAATCAAGATCAAGAAAGGATTAATAAAACAAAACAAAATCAAATTGACTTTATTTCGCCTATGACTATAAAAAAGATATTTGATAATCTTAGAAATAGTAAGCGAAAGTCACATATTTTTTTTTATTTATCTGACTTGTCACAAAAATATGTATTTTTAAAATTATCACAAACCCAAGCAATTAACTTCAATAAGGTAAGATCTATTCTTCAATATAATGGACCATCTTTTTTTCTTAAGAATGAAATAAAGGATTTTTTTGGAAGACAAGGAATATTTGATTCCGAAATAAGACATAATAAACTTCCAAATTATGGAATGAATCCATGGAAAAACTGGTTAAGAGGTCATTATCAATACGATTTATCTCAGATTACATGGTCTAGATTAGTCCCCCAAAAATGGCGAAATGGGATAAATACCTCTCAAAATAATGATTTAAAGAAATGGTATTCCTATGAAAAAGACCCTTTTTTTGATTACAAAAAAAAACAAAATTTGAAAGTCTATTTATTATCAAATAAAGAGGATAATTTTGAAAAAAACTATAGATATGATCTTTTATCATATAAATATATTCATTCTGAAACTAAGAAGAAATCCTGTATTTATAGAACATCATTCGAAAGAAATAAGAAGCAGGAAAATTCCACCAGAAATAAAGAAAACTTTTTTAACATACTCAAGAATATTCCTATGAAGAATTATCTAGGAAAAAGTGATATTATATATATGGAAAAAAATACGGATAGAAAATATTTGGGGTGGAAATTTAATACAAAAATTCAGGTTGAACCTAATAAGGACCAAATAAAGGATCAATTTCATATTTTTTATCTTCCAATTGATTCAAATTGCGAAATCAATTACAAAAGGGTCTTTTTTGATTGGATGGAAATATCTTTTGATTGGATGGGAATGAATGAAAAATTCTTAATTTTAAATCACCTCATATCAAATCCGAAAGTTTTTTTCTTTCCAGAGTTTGTGATACTATATCATAAATATAAAGAGAAACCTTGGTTTATCCCAAGCAACTTACTTTTTTTTAATTTGAATATAAAACCAAATTTTAGTGAAAATCAAAATAGCAAGGCAAAGCAAGAGCAGGATGATAATTTTTTAAATTTTAGCCCAGCAAATTCAAAACAATATTTTGAATTAAAGA